TGAAAAAGAAAGAAAAAATTCTTTCTTTTTGGTAACCCCGCCAAGAATGTAATAGGGTGTCTCCCGATTGTTTCACAGAAACAGAGACAGTAAGGCTTAGATGTGAGATAGAGGTATGTGATAGATAGTTATCGATCTTGATGGTATATTTTTAGGCCTTTTGCTTATGAAAGGCAACAAACAATAGGTCTTACTATTCCTACATGTTCCATTAGTAAGATTCCCTTGAAACTTCCAAGGGGGTAACTGTGTATCTTGCTTGTGATTAATGCTTCCCAATTCTACCAGAAATCATATAGGAACTTGTTACGAGTGTATTCATTGGATTGGTTCATCAATAGCATTAGGTCAGAATCCCATTTTGACTCTGCACCATTGATTCCACTATTATTAATGATAAATAATGGAATAATTCCTTCATATTCATAGAGATAGGGGACATAATTCACATGGATATAGTAAGTCTCGCTTGGGCTGCTTTAATGGTAGTCTTTACATTTTCCCTTTCACTCGTAGTATGGGGAAGAAGTGGACTCTAGGGGTACTACTAATTGATAATTGAGTTGAGTAATCGAATTGTATCAATTGTTTAATAGATCATTCTGCGAAGCTAAAAAAAAATATACCCATTTCAAAAATTCTACCAGAATCCAGTAATATATGAATAAGAACCCTTCGATCAAACAAAGATTTCAATGATTTGATTCCCATGTTCGTATTTCCAAACTGAACACACATGATAGGAAATGGAAATTTTTTCCAACCGAATTCTTCCTAAATATTCTATTTCGATGAACCGGCCCTTACCAGAATTATGGATATTACAATGAGGAGCAACCAACCCCTATTTTTTTCCTTTTATATAATTTATATAATATATGCCCATACTATTCTTCCTACATTGATTGTTTCGATAGATCTCGGGATCCACATTGAAAATAATCAGAAACTTAGGAATTAGAAGAGTTGACGTTCGATTATTTCAGATTGATCGGAATCAATACAAATGGATGTAGCGAAGAAATAGAATTGGAGTGCTATTTACATGTAGACATATGTAGATACATATTATAGATTGATCCATATCAAGCACATATCTTTATACAACTTTATACAATACAATAATAGATAGTGTGGTAGAAAGGTTCATATAGTTCTTTCTACCATACTATCTCATATACTGCTGACTCCAATCCACTCATTTCATTTAAGACTTGGGATTTGAATCCCTTTCATTTCTTCAATCATTGATAAGAACTAATAAGTCAAGTTTCATTCAAATTAATCATTTTGACTGACTGTTTTTACGTAGATGATAAGTAAAAAAGCAGTAGGAACTAGAATGAACAGCGCAGTAGCAATAAATGCGAGAATATTGACTTCCATAATCTCATCGTTTTTTTTTTTTTTGCTTTGCAATAACTCGGGATCTAATCCCATAGAGATAATAAGTCTTTCTCCTGAAAATTCCATGGGATGGATTGCATCCTGATGATACTGAATCGGATCAATATCATGAATAACAATATCTGATCTATCAAATCGGATTCATCGTCGAGAATTGAATAGTATAACATAGGAAGATCCTTTATCCATACCGAATCCAAAATGGGATTCCTGATTCAATCAAGAATCCCATTGAATTTCTCATTTCCACTCTTTCTTTTCTATAACCTACCGTCTTCCTTATACAATCATCTGATGAGGTATTATCTAACCGGTGTTCCATTGGTCACAGACCCAAACAGTAGGAGTGAAATGGAAAAAAGGATGAGTTAAGTTCTAAGCGAAGTTTTTGTGATGATCTAATCTTCTTGGGAGACAGAGAAGTGTGATAAAAATGGGTCCCGGTATAAAAAAAAGATCGAATATTCCGATAAATTCACTATTTTATTTATTGATTTTGTTTATTTATTGATTTTGTTCTTTCTTCGATGGGGTAAAATAGGAAGAAAAAAATCTATTCATTCCTTCCCTCCCTAGAACAAGACAAGAGAGGCGGATCTTTGTTTGATCTTTTATTATATTAGTATCCTCTTTCCTTGGATTGAGGACTGAGACACATACATCAAAAAGAAAGTATGCAATTCAAATGAGATAGATAAATTGTTTTCAACTCGTAATTGAGGTTACACAAAATCGGAGTTAGAAAAGGGGGTAGGTTTCATCTGAAAAGTACTCTGTCGCTGTCGGGGTAACTATATTCTATATTAAGTTAATTGTGTATCGTACAATAAACGAATACAATTTGTGTATGTGTTCCCAGAAAACATATGGGTACTCTATTTCATTCCATTGATCAGGAGCAATCGAAAAAGCCAGACCAGTACAGTCTCTCTTGGAATCCTAAATATGGTGATACCACCGATCAATTCAATCTACATATGTTTCTCTCCCATCAATCGGTACTAGTTGAAGTAATTGAAATTACCGTATTTGTCCGATGAGAAATGCGAAACGAAAAACGAAAGAAATAAGGTCCACCGCTGAGAATTCAATTCTGCCCCTTGCCCCCCCCTTCACAGAAAATGGAGAGATGAATTGATGGATTCATCGGATTCTAAGTCGGGACTGACGGGGCTCGAACCCGCAGCTTCCGCCTTGACAGGGCGGTGCTCTGACCGATTGAACTACAATCCCAGGGAAATGAGTTATACAGCATACATATTCTCATACATATTCTTATAATTTCTTTCTATTTATAATTGCCGTGTTTTACCAGAAACACGAGTGATTGATATTCACATGGATATGAACTATAGTGAGAGTGACACGGATTACTAGTAATCCTGTGGTTATTGCCACATCGATTGATAAGATAATCAATCTTTCAATGAAAAAAAAGGACTCTTTTTTTCTTTACTCCTTCTTATATTTACAGATTATTAATCTAGATCGTTAGAAAGATCAGAACGCGTGGGAACAAATGAACAAAGAAATAGGGATATAGCAGAAAAATGGACTATTTATTCCTCTATATCAGGCATTTCTGGAGGACAAATTGGTTATATCATCCCCATGGATCGGCGAATTATTGGGCCGAGCTGGATTTGAACCAGCGTAGACATATCGCCAACGAATTTACAGTCCGTCCCCATTAACCGCTCGGGCATCGACCCAGGAAGAATCAATTCTAGGCTTATTGATAATCCATGATCAACTTCCTTTCGTAATACCCTACCCCCAGGGGAAGTCGAATCCCCGCTGCCTCCTTGAAAGAGAGATGTCCTGAACCGCTAGACGATAGGGGCATACCTGCCCGATCGCCATCATATTATGCTCATAGTATGAGCAGTTTTTTGGAATTGTCAATATAATGTAATGGCATGACTAGATCCGAAGAATCTTTCTTGCTTCCACAATTACATAGAATTTTTTGATTGTTCATTCATGAACCATCATATATATATGACGAAGTATAGGATCCCCTCAGCGGGGATTTTTCCGACAAAAAAAAAGTCAAACCCCCTTTCTTCAATTTTCACTCATTGATTCGCTCATCGTTAAGACGAGATATGCCTCACTAACACTAAGCCAGGAAATTCAGAAATGATAGAATTATTTTTTTGATTGATTCAAAAAGGTGATGTAGAACTCGTAAATCTGGGAAGGGATTGACAAGTAATCGAAAATATTCTTTTTTTCTATAAGAATTCAGTTCAGGGTACGAGTCGAATCCTTCATCACATGATTCGATGAAATATTTTGGATCTATGTCGGATTGGTACATGTATCAATCAAGTGAATCTCGCCTCGATGGGTCAATAAAAGCAAAGCAATTAGGAGCGAAACAATTCATTGCATTGATATTTCTCAAATATAAATAATCATTTGATTTGACCCTAGAACTTCCTAGGTAAATCAAATGGCTTGTTCTTGAATGAGCCCCCTATGCATACATGTATATATGTACATATAGTCTATACATAGATACATGCAGTAGACTCATAGTGGTTAGTGGCCTCTTCATGAATTGAAGAAAATGGCCCTTTTAACTCAGTGGTAGAGTAACGCCATGGTAAGGCGTAAGTCATCGGTTCAAATCCGATAAAGGGCTTTTTCCACAAAGCTTCCGCCTTAGTCTTCATTTTTCATCGGAGAATAGAGATATTATTGATATTTGTAATAAAAAAAAAGGTAAACGGACCGCATAATGAGTTATCATTCTAATGAGTTATAGGTATAAAGTTGAACATTTGTTCATTATGATAATAAGTAATCCCACTTATTAGGAGGACTACTATGTCACTACAGGCTATACTCCTCCTCATGTTTCATTATTTATATTTTTGGTCCCGGGACATGGATATTCGAGATAATACCCAATCTCAATTATGAATCGACAAACCAAAGTTTTACTACTTCTCCATTGTTCCAATTAAATCCATCGGAAAAATTAGAAATCAAGAAAAGAAAAAGTAAGTGGACCTGACCCATTGAATCATGACTATATCAGCTATTCTGATATTCAAATTGGATAGAGATAAAATTGTAGAAGCGGACCCTTTTTTTTATTTCCTTGGACCACGCAAGAATTTGTCGATATTTCCGATTGAATCTTCTTGTTCCTGGATGCTCCATAGGAATAAATCGCTATTCCCTTCCTCCACAGAGAAACCATTTATTCCGAGTCACAAGAGCAATATATTTTTCAATATCTTTCTTTGATTCCAGAAAAAGATCAGTTTATATCTATATAGGATTTCGATATAGATATCAGATCATGGCTTCATGTACCAAATATTTCCATATTGATGCATCAGAAATTTTTGTTCCGCCAATGCAATGGAGAGCGAATGCGAGAAAGGGACTTTCATTTAAGTCTCCTATTATTTAATATTTAATTTAGGGACATGGACAAAAAAATAGGGAATTTTCCTTTTTTTTCTGCCAGATAAAGGTAAAGTAAAGAGGGAAATATTCGAAGTTTCTTTTTTTTTTGGTTCGACCCGTGAAAAGATATACTCTGGAATTTTCGATTCATTCGAAAGAAATATAAT